CTTGTTTTTCGAGCCCCCGTTATAGGTTCTATCCATATATGTTCTGATCGACAACTCATACTTGATCCAGTTGATTTTTTTGGAATTGAGAGAATACCCCAAATGAATTTGACTTTAGTCCTTTTGTTTCCGAAGTAACTCGCATCAACTAGCACTAGTTTGATGTGACCCTTTAGGAGTAATTCATTAAATTCGTTAGATCTAAACTAATAACATACCCTTCGTATGATCTCACTAAAGATAGCCAAATAGATAGACCAACTTTACAGTTCAGCTATCCGTCGATTCGGGTCTATTTGAAAATAGCTAGAATCCATTGACCCCTATAGCATTTTATGGAGACATAAGAGTTTTTCGGCGGAAGCCGCTTATACTATACCATATTTTGCTAAATGGATATCTGTGTTATGATACAAACGTCAGTTTTGAAAAAAAAAAATAGATGAGATTTTGTGCCATCGGCTCTAAACAATCTTGTTTTTTTGAACATGAAGAAATAAAGAAGCCATTGCGATTGCCGGAAATACTAGGCCTACTAAAGGCACCAAAACAGAGGGAAAGTTAAGAGTTGTCATAGAATGGGTACCTCGATTTACTATTTGTACCTGTTATTATTATTTATATTTATAATATAAAGATATCTTATTATATATAAAGATATCTTATTATAATTTGATAATTCTAAATTGGAATTATTATTATTACTTAATATGTATTAAGTATAAATCTAAGTATCTATCTAAGTGAGTATATAATGTAGTTTTTCATCTTTCTACATGAAAGATTTGAAAGGATATGGATGAGATATTATATTATTTTCTTCATTTTTTGCTCTTGTCTTCGAATTTCATTTACTAAACAAAAAGTTTCTTAAAAATTAATTAGATTCTATTTATATTCAATATTGAATATATTGAAGGGTTTGTTAGAATCCCATCCAGCAGGGATTCTTAGTCAAAATAGGATTATCGTAAGATATAGAAAAATAAAAAATTATATATTTTATAGATTTTCATTATATATGACGAGAAGAGTAGATTTTTTTGATTTGCCTAATTTCACGAAAATAAGAATTTCATTTCTTGATCAATAATCAGGAATATAAAAAAAGGGGCGGATTTTCTGTGACTTTTGATTCTTTATATAATTAGATCTTATGTCAACAAAGAAAACCCCATTCGTCTAATTTTGACTTGGATTCCGATAAACTAATTACTTGTTTGCTCAAAATAATTGAACTTAATGTTCTAATTTTGATTCAAAGGAAAGAAAGTGTGGAGTTGAAATAACTCACTCAGAACGCTTTTTAAAGGATTACGTGGTACGATTAGATCGAATAAGCCCTTCTGGAATAAATACTCAGCCGCTTGTGAACCCTCGGGTACTGTTTTATTCAATGTTTGTTCAATTACTCTTTTACCCGCAAAGGCAATGTAGGCATTGGGTTCGGCAATAATGATATCCCCCAACATACCAAAACTAGCTGTCACCCCACCGGTAGTAGGAGATGTAAGAATTGGTACATAGAATAACTTTTTATTTGATTGATAATCATATAAAGCAGAAGATATTTTAGCCATTTGCATCAAGCTCAAACTTCCTTCTTGCATGCGTGCCCCTCCGGAAGCACACACTATAATAAGAGGTAGAACTTCTTTAGTAGCGTATTCAATCAAACGGGTAATTTTCTCCCCGACTACGGATCCCATACTACCCCCCATAAACTGAAAATCCATAACCCCAATTGCTACGGTAATACCGTTTAGTTGCCCTCTGCCTGTTTGAACAGCCTCGGTTAATCCTGTCTTTCTTTGATAAGAATCGATACGATTTTTATAAGGCTCCTCCTCCGAATGAAATTCAATGGGATCCAGAGAGACCATGTCTTCATCCATAGGCTCCCAAGTGCCCGGATCGATCAAAAGTTCGATTCTATCTGAACTACTCATTTTCAAATGATATCCACATTGTTCACAAAGATGCATTTTTGATTTAAAAAATTTCTTATAATTTAATCCATAACAATTTTCGCATTGAACCCACAAATGCCGGTATTGTTGAGTTACACCCAGATTAGTAGAACTTTCTGGTATAGTTTGATCACTCGTTCTGGTATCCTCGTTTTGACTACTATTTCCACTTTTACCACAAATGGAACTAGAAATGTAATTGTTACCGGAATTGTCACTACCACTTACAATGTAACTATCAATACAGATTTGGGACTGAAGATAACTGTCAATGCAACTATTAATGTGATTATTCCAAGTATACTGAGTATCATCCATGTAACGATCGTCGTCGGGATTCTTACTCTTAGATCCATTATTCAGATAACTAGAATTCCGATAAAAAGAACTTTCTAGTTCACTCCAAAAAGGATGATCATTGGCAATCTCAAAAATATGATTTTCAATATCAAAATATATAGAATAACTGTCCCCATTACTATCTTTCACTAAAAAAGTATCATCAGAGAAAAAATTCCGAATGTCCTTGA